GAACTGGGGAAAAAGGATTTGCAGTCCCCCGCCTTACCACTCGGCCATGTCGCCAAAACAAGAAAATAGATGGAATTTTTTTTTAGTCACACAGTAAAAAATTTAGTGCAAATTGGACCCATTAACTATTTACTGTTAATTCATGAAAAGTTCTTTGATCTCCAATTGTGTTTCCTTAATAGCGCAAGAAAATTCAATTGATACACAACTAATATTAATAAGTATCAAGAATTTTCTTGAATCAATCCTTTTCAATTTCAAGTATAATATAACAACAATGATGTGTATATGTAAACCCCGGAACATAAATATATACCGAATCTGGGATCTTATTTATAGATGAGATTCCCACAGGCAATTTAGGTAATTAGCGTGCTTCAATTTTTCATTGAATATATGGAAATAGAAATGATGATATAACATAGCGTGGGCCCGCATTACCAAAAGCAGAACCGGTATAAGCGATATGCGGATAGTCTTCGTGTACTTAATATTAATAAAAATAACTTTTTATTTGAAGGGGGCGCTTCAACCGGTATTCTACGAATTTGACTAACAAATAACAAAGGATCCGTGAAAAAGTTAAGTGCGAAAACTTCAGAAGGTTCCTTTCTGTCTTTATCTCATTCATAGAGAACAGATCAAATTTGGAATCCATTTACTTTTTTCTGGTATCCGATTAACGGATCTTAATATCATAGTAAAGTAATAGGTAGAAATTGGATTCTTTTTGATATTCTATACAAGACAAGATTTCATAAATAAGTCTAACCGTCCTACCTAATTTTGTTTCTGGGAATGTTTTATTAATTTATTTGTATTTGTTGCAAATTAGAAGAGTCGAAAATTCTCTTTATTTCTCCGCGGGTACGTATTTCATACATTCGATTTATGCTATGGAGTTGGGTCAAATTTCATGTGATTCAGTAAACAGAATAGAATTCCATCATTGCTAGATCAATCCACATCATTGCTAGATCAATCCACATCATTGCTAGATCAATCCATACGGTTCGATAAAGAATGAGGCCTGGAAAATGAATGGGACTTTTTCAATAAATGGGAAAAAATGCTCCGGGATGGAAATCAGGGAATGTCTACAATACCTGGGTTTAGTCAGATACAATTTGAGGGATTTTGTAGATTCATTGATCAGGGATTGGCGGAAGAACTTTCTAAGTTTCCAAAAATTGAAGATACAGATCAAGAAATTGAATTTCAATTATTTGTGGAAACATATCAATTAGTAGAACCCTTGATAAACGAACGGGATGCTGTGTATGAATCACTCACATATTCTTCTGAATTATATGTGCCCGCGGGATTAATTTGGAAAAATGGTAGGGATACGCAAGAACAAACAATATTTATTGGAAAAATTCCTCTAATGAATTCTTTTGGAACCTTTATAATAAATGGAATATACAGAATTGTGATCAATCAAATATTGCAAAGCCCCGGTATTTATTACCGTTCAGAGTTGGATCATAACGGAATTTCGGTCTATACCGGTACCATAATATCAGATTGGGGAGGAAGATCAGAATTAGAGATTGATAGAAAAGCAAGGATATGGGCGCGTGTAAGTAGGAAACAAAAAATATCTATTCTAGTTCCATCATCAGCTATGGGTTCGAATCTAAGAGAAATTATAGATAATGTTTGCTACCCCGAAATTTTCTTGTCTTTCCTGAATGATAAGGAAAAAAAAAAAATAGGATCAAAGGAAAATGCAATTTTGGAGTTTTATCAACAATTTGCTTGTGTAGGCGGGGATCCGGTATTTTCGGAGTCCTTATGTAAGGAATTACAAAAAAAATTTTTTCAACAAAGATGTGAATTAGGAAGGATTGGTCGACGAAATATAAACCGTAGACTGAATCTTGATATACCTCAGAACATTACATTTTTGTTACCACGGGATATCGTGGCGGCTGCAGATCATTTGATCAGAATGAAATTTGGAATGGGTACACTTGACGATATGAATCATTTGAAAAATAAACGTATACGTTCTGTAGCGGATCTGTTACAAGATCAATTCGGATTGGCTCTGGTTCGTTTAGAAAATGTGGTTCGAGGGACTATAGGTGGAGCAATCCGGCATAAATTGATACCGACGCCGCATAATTTGGTAACCTCCACTCCATTAACAACCACTTATGAATCCTTTTTTGGCCTACACCCCTTATCTCAAGTTTTGGATCGAACGAATCCATTGACACAAATAGTTCATGGGCGAAAATTGAGTTATTTGGGTCCTGGGGGTTTGACAGGACGAACTGCCAGTTTTCGGATACGAGATATACACCCTAGTCACTATGGACGTATCTGCCCAATTGACACATCGGAAGGAATCAATGTTGGACTCATTGGATCCTTAGCAATTCATGCAAGGATTGGTCATTGGGGGTCGTTAGAAAGGCCCTTTTATGAAATTTCTGAGAAATCAAAAGAGGTACGCGTGGTTTATTTATCACCAAGTAAAGATGAATACTATATGGTAGCGGCAGGCAATTCTTTAGCGTTGAATCGGGGTATTCAGGAAGAACAGGTTGTTCCAGCTCGATATCGCCAAGAATTCCTGACTATTACATGGGAGCAGATTCATCTTCGAAGCATTTTTCCCTTCCAATATTTTTCTATTGGAGCTTCTCTTATTCCTTTTATCGAACACAATGATGCAAATCGAGCTTTAATGAGTTCTAATATGCAACGTCAAGCAGTTCCACTTTGTCGATCGGAGAAGTGCATTGTTGGGACGGGGTTGGAACGCCAAGTGGCTCTCGATTCGGGGGTTTCCGCTATAGCCGAACATGAGGGAAAGATCATTTATACCGATACTGACAAGATCATGTTATCAGGTAATGGGGACACTCTAAGCATTCCATTGGTTATGTATCAACGTTCCAATAAAAATACTTGTATGCATCAAAAACCCCGGGTTCCGCGGAGTAAATGTATTAAAAAGGGACAAATTTTAGCTGATGGTGCCGCTACAGTTGGTGGCGAGCTCGCTTTGGGAAAAAATGTATTAGTAGCTTATATGCCGTGGGAGGGGTACAATTTTGAAGATGCGGTACTTATTAACGAACGTCTGGTATATAGAGATATTTATACTTCTTTTCACATACGGAAATATGAAATTCAGACTCATGTGACAAGCCAAGGTCCTGAAAGAATCACTAATGAAATACCACATTTAGAAGCCCACTTACTTCGCAATTTAGACAGAAATGGAATTGTGATGCTGGGGTCGTGGGTAGAAACGGGTGATATTTTAGTAGGTAAATTAACGCCACAGATAGCCAAAGAATCGTCATATGCCCCGGAAGATAGATTATTACGGGCCATACTTGGTATTCAGGTATCCACGGCAAAGGAAACTTGTCTAAAACTACCTATAGGTGGCAGAGGCCGAGTTGTTGATGTGAGATGGATTCAGAAAAAAGGGGGTTCCAGTTATAATCCAGAAACGATTCGTGTATATATTTCACAGAAACGTGAAATAAAAGTAGGGGATAAAGTAGCCGGAAGACATGGGAATAAGGGTATCATTTCAAAAATTTTGCCTAGACAAGATATGCCTTATTTGCAAGATGGAACACCCGTTGATATGGTCTTCAACCCATTAGGAGTACCTTCACGAATGAATGTCGGACAGATATTTGAATGCTCGCTCGGGTTAGCAGGGAATCTGCTAGACAGGCATTATCGAATATCACCCTTTGACGAGAGATATGAGCAAGAGGCTTCGAGAAAACTAGTGTTTTCTGAATTATATCAAGCCAGTAAGCAAACTGGGAATCCATGGGTATTTGAACCCGAGTATCCGGGAAAAAGCAGAATCTTTGATGGAAGAACGGGGGATCCTTTTGAACAACCTGTTATAATAGGAAAGTCCTATATTCTGAAATTAATTCATCAAGTTGATGATAAAATTCATGGACGTTCTAGTGGACATTACGCACTTGTTACACAACAACCCCTTAGAGGAAGGGCCAAGCAAGGGGGACAGCGGGTAGGAGAAATGGAAGTTTGGGCTCTAGAGGGGTTTGGTGTTGCTCATATTTTACAAGAGATGCTTACTTATAAATCGGATCATATTCGAGCTCGTCAGGAAGTGCTTGGTACTACGATCATGGGAGGGACAATATCGAACCCCGAGGATGCTCCCGAATCTTTTCGACTGCTCGTTCGAGAACTACGATCTTTGGCTCTGGAACTGAACCATTTCCTTGTATCTGAGAAGAACTTCCAGATTAATAGGAAGGAAGCTTGATCGGAATGAATTAAAAAATTTCTTTTATGATCGACCGATATAAACATCAACAACTTCAAATTGGATTAGTTTCTCCTCAACAAATAATTACTTGGGCCGAGAAAATTTTACCTAATGGAGAGATTGTTGGAGAGGTAACAAAACCCTATACTTTTCATTACAAAACCAATAAACCGGAAAAAGATGGGTTGTTTTGTGAAAGAATTTTTGGACCCATAAAAAGTGGAATTTGTGCTTGTGGAAATTATCGAGTAATCGGAAATGAAAAAGAAGACCCGAAATTTTGTGAACAATGTGGAGTCGAATTTGTGGATTCTCGAGTACGAAGATATCAAATGGGATACATTAAACTCGCGTGTCCAGTAACTCATGTGTGGTATTTGAAGCGTCTTCCTAGTTATATCGCGAATCTTTTAGATAAACCTCTTAAAGAGTTAGAAGGCCTTGTATATTGTGATGTGTGATTTGATCGAAATTCTGATTTTACAGATTCGAAATGCGAAACTGTCATCCCGCTCAATCCGATTGGGATGCCCCGGATCTGACATGTCTCTTAGTACCTAGTAGGGGGTAACATGAAGCTCGGAATTATGGGTGTATTCAATACTCCAATATAGAAGGGGAATTGATCTATGGTCGATTCCGTAACAGAGAAAAAGGAATTGCTAGTTGTACCTCGTTAAAAAAATTCTTTCTCGGAATTAACCATTCCGCTTAT